GCTTTATGAAACTTTTTGATTCCCGAATTTGGAGTGTCCTAATTTCACGTGATTCACAGGGTTCAATTCGTCGACATTGCATGATCAAAGGTGTAGTACTGCTTGTACTTGTAGTAGCGGTCCTTATATACAATCGAAATAGGGTCGAAAGAAAAAATATCTATTTGATGGGGCTTCTTCCTAAACCTCTGCGTTCCATTGGACCCCCCAATTATACATTGAAAGAATCCTTTTGGTCTTCCAATCTCAATAGGTTGATTGTTTCGCTCCTGTATCTTCCAAAAGGGAAAAATATCTATGAGAGTTGTTTCATGGATCCGAAAGAAAGTACTTGGGTTCTTCCAATAACTAAAAAGTGTATCATGTCTGAATCTAACTGGGGTTCGCAGCGATGGAGGAATGCGATCGTAAAAAAGAGGAATTCCAGCTGTAAGATATCGAATGAAATTGCAGCTGGAATTGAGATCTCATTCAAAGAGAAAGATATCAAATATCTGGAGTTTTTTTTTGTATCCTATACGAATGATCCGATCCGCAAGGACCATGATTGGAAATTATTTGACCGCCTTTCTCCGAGTAAGAAGCGAAACATAATCAACTTGAATTCGGGACAGCTATTCGAAATTTTAGTGAAACATTTGATTTGTTATCTCATGTCTGCTTTTCGTGAAAAAAGACCAATTGATGAGGGGGGTTTCTTCAAACAACAAGGAGCTGAGGCGACTATTCAATCAAACGAGATTGAACATGTTTCCCATCTCCTCTCGAGAAACAAGGGGGGTATTTTTTTGAAAAATTGCGCTCAATTTCATATGTGGCAATTCCGCCAAGATCTCTTCGTTATTGGGGGGAAGAATCGGCACAAATCGGATTTTTTGAGGAACGTCTCGAGAGAGAATTTGATTTGGTTAGACAATGCGTGGTTGGTAAACAGGAATCGGGTTTTTAGCAAGGTACGGAATGTATCGTCAAATATTCAATATGATTCCATAAGATCCATTTTCTTTCAAGTAACGGATTCTAGCCAATCGAAAGGATTTTCTGATCAATCCATAGATCCTTTCAATTCCATTAGTAATGAGGGTTCGGAATATCACACATTGATCAATCAAACGGAGATTCAGCAACTAAAAAAAAGATCAATTCTTTTAGATACTTCCTTTCTTCAAACGGAACGAACAGAGATAAAATCAGATCGATTCTCAAAATACCTTTCCGGATATTCCTCAATGGCTCGGCTATTCCCGGAACGTGAGAAGCAGATGAATAATCATCTGCTTCCAGAAGAAATAGAAGAATTTATTGGGAATCCTACAAGATCAATTCGTTCTTTTTTCTCTGATAGATGGTCAGAACTTCATCTGGGTTTGAATCCTACCGAGAGGTCGACTATAGATCAGAAATTGTTGAAGAAACAACAAGGTGTTTCTTTTGTCCCTTCGAGGCGATCGGAAAATAAAGAAATAGTTGATATATTCAAGATAATTACGTATTTACAAAATACCTCCTCAGTTCATTCGATTGCAGCAGATCCGGGATGGGATATGGTTCCGAAGGATGAACCGGATATGGACAGTTCCAATAAGATTTCATTCTTGAACGAAAATGCATTTTTTGATTTATTTCATCTATTCCATGATCGGAACAAGGGGGGATACAGGTTGCATCACGAGTTTGAATTAGAAGAGACATTTCAAGAAATGGCAGATCTATTCACTCTATCAATAACCGAGCCGGGTTTAGCCTATCATAATAAGGAATTTGGCTTGTCTATTGATTCCTACGGAAAATTATTGAATGAGGTATTCAACTCCGGGGATGAATCGAAAAAGAAATCTTTATTGGTTCTACCTTCCATTTTTTATGATTTATTTTTATTGGTTCTATCTTCTATTTTTTATGATTTATTTTTATTGGTTCTACTTTCTATTTTTTATGATTTATTTTTATTGGTTCTACTTTCTATTTTTTATGAAGAGAATGAATCTTTTTATCGAAAGATAAAAAAAAAATCGGTCCGGATCTCCGGCGGGAATGATTTGGAAGATCCAAAACCAAAAATAGCGGTATTTGCTCACAACAACATAATGGAGGCGATCCATCAATATAGATTGATCGGAAATCAGATTCAAATCCAATATAGTACCTATGGGTACATAAGAAATGTATTGAATCGATTCTTTTTAATGAATCGACCCGATTGCAACTTCGCATATGGAATTCAAAAGCATCCCATAGGAATTCAAAAGCACCCAATAGGAAATGATATTCTGAATCATCTAACTATAATAATAGATAAGATCAACCAACATTTATCCAATTTGAAAAAGATTAAGAAGAAGTGGTTCGATCCTCTTATTTCTCGAACCGAGAGATCCACGAATCTGGATCCTAATGTATATAGATACAAATGTTCCAATGGAAGCAAGAATTTCCAGGAACATTTGGAGCATTTCGTTTCTGAGCAGAAACACCGTTTTCAAGTAATGTTCGATCGATTACGTATTAATCAATATTCGATTGATTGGTCCGAGGTTATCGACAAACAAGATTTGTCCAAGTCACTTCGTTTCTTTTTGTCCAAGTCACTTCTCCTTTTGTCCAAGTCGCTTCTCTTTTTATCTAAATCACTTCCTTTTTTCGTTGTGAGTCTCGGGAATATCTCCATTCATAGGGCCGAAATCCACATCTATGAATTGAAAGGTCTGAATGATCAACCCGGCAATCAGTTGTTAGAATCAATAGGTGTTCAAATCGTTTATTTGAATAAATTGAAACCCTTCTTATTGTATGATCATGATACTTCCCAAAGATCGAAATTTTTAATCAATACAGGAACAATATTACCTTTTTTGTTCAACAAGATACAAAAGTGCATGATTGACTCATTCCGTACTAGAAAAAATCGCAAGAAATCCTTTGAGAACACGGATTCCTATTTCTCAATGATATCCCACGATCGAAACAATTGGTTGAATCCTCAGAAAAGTTCATTGATATCTTCTTTTTATAGAGCAAACAGACTTCAATTCTTGAATCATCCCCATTGCTTCTGGTTCTATTGTAACAAAGGATTCCATTTTTATGGGGAAAAGACCCGTATCCATAATTATGATTTTACATATGCACAATTCCCCAATATCTTGTGCATTCGCAACACAAAATTTCCTTTGTGTTTCGGTAAAAAAAAACATGTTTTGGGAGAGAGAGAGACTATTTCACCAATTGAGTCACAGGTATCTGGCATATTCATACCTAACAATGTTTCACAAAGTGGTAACAAAACGTATAACTTGTACAAATCTTTCCATTTTTCAATTCGATCTGATCCATCCGTTCCTATTTACTCGATTGCAGACATTTCGGGAACACCTGTAATAGAGGAACAAATAGTCAATTTTGAAAGAACTTATTGTCAGCTTCTTTCAGATATGAATCTATCTGATTCAGAAGGGAAAAACTTGCATCACTATCTCCGTTTCAATTCAAACATGGGTTTGATTCACACTCCATGTTTTGAGAAATATGTGCCGTCCGGAAAGAGGAAAGAACTGAGTCTATGTCTAAAGAAAAACGTTGAGAAGGGGGAAGTAGGTAGAACCCTTCAACGAGATAGTGCTTTTTCAAATCTCTCAAAATGGAATTTGTTCCAAACCTATATGCCATGGTTCCTTACTTGGACGGGGTGTAAATATCTTTATTTCACCTTAAAAAACAATATTTATTTGATATTGAATATTCCCTTTCAATATTCCCTAAGTGGCAGTCAAAATTTTGTGTCCGTTTTTCATGATATTATGCATGGATCAGATATATCATGGCCAATTCCTCAGAAAAAGTGGTGGTCGATTCTTCCACAACGGAATCTGATAAGTGAGAGTTCGAGTAAGTGTTTACAGAATCTTCTTCTGTCCGAAGAAATGATTCATCGAAATAATGAGTCACCCATTCCATTGATATGGACACATCTGAGATCACCAAATGCTTGGGAGTTCCTCTATTCAATTCTTTTCCTTCTTCTTGTTGCTGGATATCTCGTTCGTACACATCTTCTCTTTGTTTTCCGAGCCTCTAGTGAGTTACAGACAGAGTTAGAAAAGATCAAATCTTTGATGATTCCATCATACATGATTGAGTTGCGAAAACTTCTGGATAGGTATCCTACATCTGAACTGAATTCTTTCTGGTTAAAGAATCTCTTTCTAGTTGCTCTGGAACAATTAGGAGATTCTCTGGAAGAAATACGGGATTCTGCTTCTGGCGGCAACATGCTATTGGGTGGTGGTCCCGCTTATGGGGTCAAATCAATACGTTCTAAGAAGAAATATTTGAATATCAATCTCATCGATCTCATCAGTATCATACCAAATCCCATCAATCGAATCACTTTTTCGAGAAATACGAGACATCTAAGTCGTACAAGTAAAGAGATCTATTCATTGATAAGAAAAAGAAAAAACGTGAACGGTGATTGGATTGATGATAAAATAGAATCCTGGGTCGCGAACAGTGATTCGATTGATGATGAAGAAAGAGAATTCTTGGTTCAGTTCTCCACCTTAACGACGGAAAAAAGGATTGATCAAATTCTATTGAGTCTGACTCATAGTGATCGTTTATCAAAGAATGACTCTGGTTATCAAATGATTGAACAACCGGGATCCATTTACTTACGATACTTAGTTGACATTCATAAAAAGTATCTAATGAATTATGAGTTCAATAGATCCTGTTTAGCAGAAAGACGGATATTCCTTGCTCATTATCAGACAATCACTTATTCACAAACCTCGTGTGGGGCTAATAGTTCTCATTTCCCATCTCATGGAAAACCCTTTTCGCTCCGCTTAGCCCTATCCCCTTCTAGGGGTATTTTAGTGATAGGTTCTATAGGAACTGGACGATCCTATTTGGTCAAATACCTAGCGACAAACTCCTATGTTCCTTTCATTACGGTATTTCCGAACAAGTTCCTGGATGACAAGCCTAAAGGTTATCTT